CCGAAAGGATTACTAAGGAAATACCACATCTAGAAGCCCATTTACTCCGGAATTTAGACAAAAATGGAATTGTGATGCTGGGGTCTTGGGTAGAAGCGGGCGATATTTTAGTAGGGAAATTAACGCCCCAGATGGCAAAAGAATCATCCTATGCCCCAGAAGATAGATTATTACGAGCCATACTTGGCATTCAGGTATTCACTTCAAGGGAAACTTGTCTCAAACTACCTATAGGGGGTAGGGGTCGGGTTATTGATGTGAGATGGACCCAGAAAGGGGGAGGGCCCAGTTATAATCCCGAAACTATTCGTGTATATATTTTACAGAAACGTGAAATCAAAGTGGGTGATAAGGTAGCTGGCAGACATGGAAATAAAGGTATTATTTCCAAAATTTTACCTAGACAAGATATGCCTTATTTGCAAGATGGAAGACCGATTGATATGGTTTTCAATCCATTAGGAGTGCCCTCACGAATGAATGTAGGACAGATATTTGAATGCTCGCTCGGATTAGCGGGGGATCTGCTAGATAGACATTATCGAATAGCACCTTTTAATGAGAGATATGAACACGAGGCTTCGAGAAAACTAGTGTTTTCGGAATTATATGAAGCTAGTAAGCAAACAGCAAATCCATGGGTCTTTGAACCGGAGTATCCTGGAAAAAGCAGAATATTTGATGGAAGAACGGGAGATCCTTTTGAACAACCTGTTTTAATAGGAAAGCCTTATATCTTGAAATTAATCCATCAAGTTGATGATAAAATACACGGGCGTTCCAGTGGACATTATGCACTTGTTACACAACAACCCCTTAGAGGACGGGCTAAGCAAGGTGGACAACGGGTAGGAGAAATGGAGGTTTGGGCTCTAGAGGGATTTGGCGTTGCTCATATTTTACAAGAGATGCTTACTTATAAATCGGATCATATTCGAGCTCGTCAACAAGTCCTTGGTACTACGATGATTGGTGGAACAATACCTAGACCTGAGGATGCTCCAGAATCTTTTCGATTGCTCGTTCGAGAACTACGATCTTTGGCTCTGGAACTGAATCATTGCCTTGTATCTGATAAAAATTTACAGATTAATAGATTTACAGATTAATAGAAAGGAAGCTTAATCGAAACGAATCGGAATTTTTATTCTATGATCGATCGGTATAAACATCAACAACTCCGAATTGAATCAGTTTCGCCTCAAAAGATAAGTGCTTGGGCTAACAAAATCCTCCCTAATGGAGAGATAGTTGGAGAGGTAACACAACCCTATACTTTTCATTATAAAACCAATAAACCCGAAAAGGATGGATTGTTTTGTGAAAGAATTTTTGGTCCTATAAAAAGTGGAATTTGTGCTTGTGGAAATTATCGAGTAATCAGAGATGAAAAAGAGGACCAGAAATTTTGTGAACAATGCGGAGTTGAATTTGCGGATTCTCGTATTCGAAGATATCAAATGGGATATATCAAACTGGCTTGTCCAGTAACCCATGTGTGGTATTTGAAACGTCTTCCTAGTTATATCGCGAATCTTTTAGATAAACCGCTTAAAGAATTGGAAGGCCTTGTATACTGCGATGTGTGATTTGATCGAAATTCGAATTTTACAGATTCAAAATGATAAACTGTCTTCCCATTTATGGGGATGTCCCCAATCTGACATGTCTCGTGAAAGGAGTAACGTGAAGCTCAGAATTATGGGTGTATAAAATATTACCAAAAAAAGAGCGGGGGGTTGGTCTATGGTCGAGTCAGTAGCCAAAAATTAGTAATTTTGAGTTGTACCTCGTGAAAAAAGACTTCCTAAATTTGTGAAATTGAATTCTGTTTCATTTAATTCTGTTTCTAAGTAGGTAAATATGCATGGTTGTAGGAGTCTATCCATCGCATATAGGCTTTAAGAACATCTTAACATAATCGTCGAGGCGATGTCAGGACCTAAAAGATCGAATCAAATGGAAGGGTACATAGACAAGTAAATCCCTTTTGAATTACAACCCTTAAGGGGATTCCGCGTTCGAGGGGAAGTAGACTACTCAAGAATTTTCTATTTCATTTATTTATATGGAAATAGTATCATTTATTTTGAATTAAATAAAAAATTCAAAAAATAGAAAAAAAATAAGAATGAATCAATGAAATGTTACTTGGTCTTTACTACTAACTTGAGTAAGGAGTAGATTCTAGGAGATTTTTCGAGAATTCGAAAGTAAAAACCGCTTTTTTTTATTTGGTTCTAACTACTTGAGCCGGACGAAAAGAAACTTTCACGTCCGATTTTCAAGGGGGGAGGATCTTATCCCAATTTTTCTTTTGCTAGGCCTATAGCTAAAAAACCTACTTTCTTACGATTACGAGGGTTATTCGAATATGAAATACAATCCTGGAAATACAGCATCCCGGTTTTTTTTACTACTCAAGGCTTCGATATATTTCGAAATCGAGAAATTTGTACTGGAGCAGGTGCGATACGAGAACAATTAGCCGATATAGATTTGCGAAGTATTCTAGATTATTCATTAGTCGAATGGAAGGAATTAGGCGAAGAAAGAACCACGGGTAATGAATGGGAAGATCGCAAAATTGGAAGAAGAAGGGATTTTTTGGTTAGACGCATAGAATTAGCTAAACACTTTATTCGAACAAATATCGAACCCGAATGGATGGTTTTATGTTTACTACCAGTTCTTCCTCCTGAATTACGACCCATCATTCAGATAGATGGGGGTAAGCTAATGAGCTCGGATATTAATGAACTCTATAGAAGAGTCATCTATCGAAACAATACGCTTACCGATCTATTAACAACAAATAGATCTACACCGGGGGAATTAGTAATGTGTCAAGAGAAATTGGTACAAGAAGCCGTAGATACGCTTCTTGATAATGGAATTCGCGGACAGCCAATCAGGGATGGTCATAATAAGATTTACAAGTCGTTCTCTGATGTAATTGAAGGAAAAGAGGGAAGATTTCGTGAGACTATGCTTGGCAAACGGGTTGATTATTCGGGTCGTTCTGTCATTGTTGTAGGACCCTCACTTCCACTACATCGATGTGGATTGCCTCGGGAAATAGCAATAGAGCTTTTCCAGACATTTGTAATTCGGGGACTAATTAGACAACATCTTGCTTCGAACATAGGAGTTGCTAAGAGTCAAATTCGGGAAAAAGATACAATTGTATGGGAAATATTGAAAGAAGTTATGCAGGGGCACCCCGTATTGCTGAATAGAGCGCCCACTTTGCATAGATTAGGCATACAGGCATTTCAACCCATTTTAGTCGAAGGACGTGCTGTTTGTTTACATCCATTAGTTCGTAAGGGATTCAATGCAGACTTTGATGGGGATCAAATGGCTGTTCATGTACCCTTATCTTTGGAGGCTCAAGCGGAGGCCCATTTACTTATGTTTTCGCATATGAATCTCTTGTCTCCAGCTATTGGGGATCCTATTTCCGTACCAACCCAAGATATGCTTATTGGTCTATATGTATTAACCATTGGGAATCGCCGAGGTATTTGTAGAAATAGGTATAATCCATGGAATCGAAGAAAGTATCAAAATGAAAGAATTAATGATAATAATCATCAGTCTAAGAAACAAAAAGAACCTTTTTTTTGTAATTCCTATGATGCAATTGGAGCTTATCGACAGAAAAGACTCAATTTAGATAGTCCTTTTTGGCTCCGCTGGCGAATCGATCAACGCATTATTGCTTCAAGAGAAGGTCCCATCGAGATTCACTATGAATCTGGGGGTACTTGTCAGGAGATTTATGAACACTCTTTTTTAGTAAGAAGTGTAAAAAAAGAAATTCTTTGTATATATATTCGAACAACTATTGGTCATATTTCTCTTTTTCGAGAAATCGAAGAAGCTCTACAAGGGTTTTGTCGAGCCTGCTCGTATGGTCACTAATCATATGGCATCTCAATTAAGTGATTTTGTGACACTGGCGTGAATTTTGATCTCTCTGTTGCTACTAGGACTCTACTTCCTCTGAATTTTCATCCGGATTAATATCAAGAAAGGGAAGTTTTCAAATCATTGACTCAAACTCATTGTCGAATCCCAATCAGCAGAATATGGAGGGACTTATGGCAGAACGAGTCAATCTAGTCTTTTACAATAAAATAATAGACGGAACTGTCATTAAAAAACTTATTAGCAAATTAATAGATCACTTCGGAATGGCATATACATCACACATTCTGGATCAAGTCAAAACTCTGGGTTTCCAGCAAGCCACTGCTACATCCATTTCATTAGGGATTGATGATCTTTTAACGATCCCTTCTAAGGGATGGTTAGTACAAGATGCTGAAGAACATAGTTTAATTTTAGAACAACACCATCATTATGGGAATGTGCACGCAGTAGAAAAATTACGCCAATCTATTGAGGTGTGGTATGCTACAAGTGAATATTTGCGACAAGAAATGAATCCTAATTTTAGGATGACAGATTCACTTAATCCAGTCCATATAATGTCTTTTTCGGGAGCTAGAGGAAATGCATCTCAAGTGCACCAATTAGTAGGTATGAGGGGATTAATGTCGGATCCTCAAGGACAAATGATTGATTTACCTATTCAAAGTAATTTACGCGAAGGGCTGTCTTTAACAGAATATATCATTTCTTGCTACGGAGCCCGAAAAGGGGTTGTGGATACTGCTGTACGAACCTCGGATGCGGGATATCTTACGCGCCGACTTGTTGAAGTAGTTCAACACATTGTTGTACGTCGAGCAGATTGTGGAACCACCCGAGGGGTTGCCGTAAGTCCTCGAAATGGGATGATGCCCGAGTCCGAAAGAATTTTTATTCAAACATTAGTTGGTCGTGTATTAGCAGAGGATATATATATGGGCTCACGGTGCATCGCCACCCGAAATCAAGATATTGGATTTGGGCTTGTCAATCGATTCATAACCTTTCAAACACAAATACTATTTATTCGAACCCCTTTTACTTGTAGGAGTACATCTTGGATCTGTCGATTATGTTATGGTAGGAGTCCCACTCATGGCGACCTGGTCGAGTTGGGAGAAGCTGTAGGTATTATTGCGGGTCAATCCATTGGAGAACCGGGGACTCAACTAACATTAAGAACTTTTCATACGGGAGGAGTCTTCACGGGTGGTACTGCAGAACATGTACGAGCCCCGTCGAATGGAAAAATCCAATTTAATGACGATTTCGTTCACCCCACGCGTACGCGTCACGGGCATCCTGCTTTTCTATGTTCTATAGCCTTATATGTCACTATTGAGAGTGAGGATATTCTACATAATGTAACTATTCCACCTAAAAGTTTTCTTTTGGTTCAAAATAATCAATATGTCGAAGCAGAACAAGTAATTGCTGAGATTCGCGAGGTACCATACACTTTGAATTTGAAAGAGAGAGTTCGAAAACATATTTATTCTGACTCAGAGGGAGAAATGCACTGGAGTAATGATGTGTACCACGCATCTACATTTGCATATAGTAATGTTCATCTTTTACCAAAAACAAGTCATTTATGGATATTATCAGGAGGTTCGTGGAGATCCAGTGCAGTCCCCTTTTCACCGCACAAGGATCAAGATCAAATGAATATTTATTCCCTTTCTGTAGAACGAGGGTCAATTTCGACTCTCTCGGTGAATAATGATCCACTAAGATACAAATTACTTCGTTCATATTTTTCTGGTAAAAAAAAAGAAGACAAGATTCCTAATTATTCAGAACCCGTCCATTGGAATCTCATATACCCGGCGATTTTACACGGGAATTCTCATTTATTGGGAAAAAGGCGAGGAAATAGATTTCTCGTTCCAATCCAATCAATTCAAGAACGAAAGAAAGAGTTAATGCCTCATTCAGGTATCTCGATTGAACTACCAATAAATGGTATTTTCCGTAGAAATAATAGTATTTTTGCTTATTTCGATGATCCCCGATACAGAAGAAAGAGTTCGGGAATTACTAAATATGGGACTCTGGGCGTGCATTCAATCGTTAAAAAAGAGGATTTTATTGAGTCTCGACCAATAAAAGAATTGAAGTCAAAATACCAAATGAAACTAGATCTATTTTTTTTCATTCCCGAAGAAGTGCATATTTTACCTGAATCTTCTTTGATAATGATACGAAATAATAGTCTCATTGGGATAGATACACGAATTGCTTTCAATATAAATACAAGAAGCTACGCGCACGGATTAGTCCGAATGGAGAGAAAAAAAAAGAGAATTGAACTGAAAATCTTTTCAGGAGATATCCATTTTCCTGGGGAGACCGATAAGATATCCCGACACAGTGGGATCTTGATACCTCCAGGAAAAGTAAACATCGATTTTAAGGACTCTAAAAAATGGAAAAATTGGATCTATGTCCAACGGATCACATCTACTAAGAAAAAGTATTTTGTTTTAGTTCGCCCTGTAGTGACATATGAGATATCAGATGGTCTAAATTTACCAACACTCTTCCCTCCGGATTTTTTACAAGAAAGGGATAATATGCAACTTAGAGTTGTCAATTATATTGTTTATGGAAATGCCAAACCCATTCAAGGAATTTCTGATACAAGTATTCAATTAATTCGGACTTGTTTAATTTTGAATTGGAACCAAGACATAAAAAGTTCTTCTATCGAGGAGGTCTGTACTTCTTTTATTGAAGTAAGTACAAATGGTTTGGTTCGAGCTTTCCTAAGAATAGACTTAGTAAAATCCGCTATTTCGTATCGCAGAAAAAGGAATGATCTCTCAGGTTCAGGATTCATTTCCGATAATGTATCAGATCAGACCAACATCAATCCTTTTTATTCCATTTATAAAAAGAGAAAAACGAAACAATCACTTAACCACCAAAATCACGGAACTATTCGCACATTGTTAAATAACAATAAGGAATATCCTTCCTTGATAATTTTATCACCATCTAATTGTTTCCGAATGGACCTATTCAACGATATAAAATATCCCAATGTGAAAAAAGAATTCATTTCAACAGATTCTATAATTAAAATTAGGAATTCGATCGGACCGTTAGGAACGGTCCTTAATTTTTTGAATTTTTATTCCTTTTATTATTTACTAACTCATAATCCGATCTTGATAACTAAATATCTTCAACTTGAAAATTTAAAACGGCCTTTTCAAGTGCTTAAATATTATTTAATGGATGAAAATGGGATAATTTCAAATCGTGATCCGTACAGTAAAATCGTTTTCAATTTATTCAATTTGAATTGGTATTTTCTCCATCAAAGTTATTGGCCTAATTATTGGGAAGAAAGACCCACAATAATTAGTCTCGGTCAGTTTATTTGTCAAAATGGATATATAGCCAAAAAAGGACCCCCCTTAAAATCGGGTCAAGTTTTGCTTGTTCAAGTTGACTCTGTAGTAATAAGATTGGCTAAACCTTATTTGGCCACTCCGGGAGCAACCGTTCATGGACATTATGGAGAAATCTTTTACGAAGGAGATACATTCGTTACATTTATATATGAAAAATCGAGATCCGGTGATATAACGCAAGGTCTTCCAAAAGTGGAACAGGTATTAGAAGTGCGTTCAATTGATTCAATATCAATGAACCTAGAAAAAAGAATTGAGGGTTGGAACGAGCATATAACAAAAATTCTTGGAATTCCTTGGGGATTCTTGATTGGGACTGAGCTGACTATAGTGCAAAGTCGTATATCGTTGGTTACTAAGATACAAAAGGTTTATCGATCCCAAGGGGTGCAAATTCATAATAGGCACATAGAGATTATTGTACGCCAAATAACATCAAAAGTGTTGGTTTCCGAGGATGGAATGTCTAATGTTTTTTTACCTGGAGAACTAATTGGATTGTTGCGAGCGGAACGAACAGGGCGCGCTTTAGAAGAATCGATCTGTTACCGCGCTATCCTATTGGGAATAACCAGAGCATCTTTGAATACTCAAAGTTTCATATCGGAAGCGAGTTTTCAAGAAACTGCTCGAGTTTTAGCCAAAGCAGCTCTTCGTGGTCGTATCGATTGGTTGAAAGGTCTAAAAGAGAATGTTGTTATAGGTGGGATGGTCCCCGTTGGGACCGGATTTAAAAGATTACTGCGGCAACATAAGAATAAGAGCATTCCTTTGAAAAGTCAAAAGAAGAGTTTTTTCGAGGGGGAAATACGAGACATTTTGTTCCACCACGCAGGCTTATTTGATTCGTGCCGTTCAAAAGAATTTCCATGATACACCTGAGGAATCATTTAGATCATATATCATTTAATGATTCCTAAAAAAAGTGTAGTCATACTTACTTTCTTTTGTTTTGGAATTCAATTTCCATTTGAAAAACTCTTTCTATATGGTCTTGAGGGGGTAATGGAAATTCAGATAATAATGACTAGAGGTTAGCGGTTTGGATTGTGTATTGACATCGATACGTCCAATCCACGGTAGAAGAAAAGGTTCCGTCGGAACAATTGGTTAGTTCAAGACAACCTCGTCACTTTTTTTTAAACAAAAAAGAAAGAGGAAGTATGGGAAGAAATGACAAGAAGATATTGGAACATAAATTTGGAAGAGATGATGGAAGCAGGAGTTCATTTTGGTCATGGGACTAGGAAATGGAATCCGAGGATGTCGCCTTATATTTCTACCAAGCGTAAAGGTATTCATATCACAAATCTTACTAAAACTGCTCGTTTTTTATCAGAAGCTTGTGATTTAGTTTTTGATGCAGCAAGTAAGGGAAAAGAGTTTTTAATTGTTGGTACAAAAACGAAAGCAGCCAATTCAGTAGTGCGGGCTGCAATAAGGGCTCGGTGTCATTATGTTAATAAAAAATGGCTCGGTGGCATGTTAACCAATTGGTCCACTACAGAAACTAGACTTCATAAGTTCAGGGACTTGAGAATCGAACAAAAGACGGGGAAATTCTACTGTCTTCCAAAAAAAAGAGACGCAGCTATGTTCAAGAGACAATTATCCCACTTGCAAACATATCTGGGCGGGATTAAATATATGACGGGGTTACCCGATATTATAATTATCGTTGATCAGCAAGAAGAATATACAGCTCTTCGAGAATGTATCACTTTGGGAATTCCAACAATTTGCTTAATCGATACAAATTGTGATCCCGACCTTGCAGATATTTCAATTCCAGCAAATGATGACGCTATAGCTTCAATCCGATTAATTCTTAATAAATTAGTATTCGCAATTTGTGAGGGTCGTTCTAACTATATACGAAATACGTAATTAATAATAAGATAGAAATTTATTTTTTGAACTCCTGAAATTTATGGAATCGTTTACTATTCTCGAATTTGATTAGATTATATAAATGAGATAAAAATCAGTGGGGATATTATGTTATTAGTTCGTATCAAAAAATTCAAATAAGCAAGTCGAAAAAGAGATGGTTGAATTAAAATAATTTCCTGGAATTTCAATTTCTGTCAGAGGGTAATATGAATGTTCTATTATGTTCCACCAACACACTAAAAGTGTTATACGAAATATCGGGTGTAGAAGTAGGTCAACATTTCTATTGGCAAATAGGAGGTTTTCAAGTCCATGGCCAAGTACTTATTACTTCTTGGGTTGTAATTGCTATCTTATTAGTTTCAGCCAGTATAGCTGTTCGGAATCCACAAACCATTCCGAATGACGGGCAGAATTTCTTCGAATATGTCCTTGAATTCATTCGAGACGTGAGCCAAACCCAGATTGGAGAAGAATATGGTCCATGGGTTCCTTTTATAGGAACTATGTTCCTATTTATTTTTGTTTGTAATTGGTCAGGGGCTCTTTTACCATGGAAAATCATACAGTTACCCCATGGAGAGTTAGCCGCACCCACGAATGATATAAATACTACTGTTGCTTTAGCTTTACTCACCTCAGTAGCCTATTTCTATGCGGGTCTTAGCAAAAAAGGATTAGGTTATTTCAGTAAATACATTCAACCTACTCCAATCCTTTTACCCATTAACATCTTGGAAGATTTTACAAAACCCTTATCGCTTAGTTTTCGACTTTTCGGAAATATTTTAGCCGATGAATTAGTAGTTGTTGTTCTTGTTTCTTTAGTACCTTCAGTAGTTCCTATACCTGTCATGTTCCTTGGATTATTTACAAGTGGTATTCAAGCTCTTATTTTTGCAACTTTAGCCGCCGCTTATATAGGAGAATCCATGGAGGGTCATCATTGACTTCACTTACAAATAGTTGTTTTTTGAATTTAGACCAAAATAATAGCGGAATTCAAGATAATCTACTTGGAGAACATCAAAATAGATAACTAATAAGGGATAACTAATAAGGCAGTTATAATATACCGTAATAGGAAAAAAGATTCCACTCAAAATATTTAGGGGGGATTCTAAAAAAAACGAAAGAGATCGAAAGGATCGGTTTCCTAAAATGAATGTCCTGTTTGGATGTATTATTTTATTTTCTATAAATAAAAGAATATAAGAATATTTTAATAAATGATATTTTAGTTTATTTATAAATAAATATAAAATATTTCAAGAAGAATAAAAAATTAAGAAAGAAAAGAAAATCGAATAAAATGCTAATGAAAATTTCTATGAAATGATTCGCCTTAACCAATTTTTCTATTTTTCTATGTAAATTCGATCCATGCGGAATAATCATAAAGAAAGAGAAGAATTAAAAAACGCGATTCAAAAAAAGAAATTAGCCAGTTCAAAATTGTGTATCTTGAATGCCTAGAATCCAACTATTATCGAATTCAGCTAGGGAGTTTTTCCCGTTCAAAAAAAATTCTAATGGATCTAAGATCAAAATAAGTTGGTTTACATTCTGGAAGAAACACATGTATATGGGATATTAGATATTGAATAGTTATATATGACCTAAAAAATATCTAATACCCTAATACTATGAATTTCAATAGGGATTCCAATAGACGTCTTTGGTTTTGGATTCCTAAGAATCCAACTTCAAAAAGCGATAGAGAATCGGTTCTGATGATTCAATAATATTATTCTATTACTTCAATTTGGAGTTTTTAGTTACTCTGTTTGGATGAAACTGCGTGATGGAATAATTCATCTATAATTCATTGAATGATTGTATCATTAACCATTTTTTTTTGTGAGGAATTTAACTTATCATGAATCCACTGATTTCTGCCGCTTCTGTTATTGCTGCTGGGTTAGCTGTCGGACTTGCTTCTATTGGACCTGGGGTTGGCCAAGGGACTGCTGCGGGCCAAGCTGTAGAGGGGATCGCAAGACAGCCCGAGGCGGAGGGAAAAATACGAGGTACTTTATTGCTTAGTCTGGCTTTTATGGAAGCATTAACAATTTATGGATTGGTTGTCGCTTTAGCGCTGTTATTTGCGAATCCTTTTGTTTAATCTTGTCTTAAACACTTAAACAATCACAAATATATAGATATAGAAAATTTTGACTTATTTTTTTTTTTGTCTGAATTTATTTTAGTCAGGACTTATACTTGCTCCTTGCTTTTTTGAATTATATCACTAATTCACTCCTACAATTTACAATGTGGGACACTAATCCCTGCCCGGGAAGGAAAGATTTAAGGATGAGTAATTAGCATACCGATCCGCTTTCTTCCTTCCCGTTCTTAGAAATTGAAACTTAAGGAGTCTTCCAACAAACGAAATATTCCGAAATTGATACGAAACTTAAAATTTGATAGCTAATTCTAAAATTAAAAATAAGTATTATTTTCATTAGGATTAGGAATTTTTTTTTTGAAAAAATCCATTTCGAAATCAATTCTATAGATATAAGAAATTCATATAAATCGAATAGAAGAATATATAGAAGTATAGATATAAGGGAAGTGATACAAAAAAGAAACTCTATTCTTGTTTTTTTATCTATCTGTAAAAGAAAGGGGATTGTATGAAAAATCTAACCGATTCTTTCCTTTCCTTGGGCCAATGGCCGCTGGCCGGGAGTTTCGGGTTTAATACCGATATTTTAGCAACAAATCCAATAAATCTAAGTGTAGTATTTGGTGTATTGATCTTTTTTGGAAAGGGAGTGTGTGCGAGTTGTTTATTTCAAGAATAGGCTGGACCGGTCCAGCTGCACTTTTTTTTCATTAGTTTCATTTTAACTAGTAAAAAAATTTAAAGTAAAAGATGCATGATCTCGCGAATTACTTATGAATTTTGAAATTGATTGAATTTTATCAATTCATAAAAAACGATATTTTAAATATTTAAGAAACGTAGCATTTCGTAATTCATTGGTAAATCCGCTTTGATTCTCAATCAACCAATAATGCGGGACTAATTATATGGTTAAAGTGAAACCTTTGAAGTCCAAACATAGCATGGTATTCTTTCTACTACTATCGTCATTTGAAATTTCAAATGACGGACTAGTTGAAATTTTTTGTTCGATATAGAACGCTCATATCGAGAAAATGATTTGAAACCTTTATTGTATTTCACACTATTTTTTTCTATATTATCTTATCAAATGCCAAATCGATGACCTA